GTCCAGTTGCTTCCCGCGGATTTTCATAACCCTGCTGCGCAAAAATGGGATATGCATTTGAAATAGATGCCCGAGTTATTACATATATCATGATCGATACAGAAATGGATCGAGTCATCTGTTTCTTTACCCAAGAAAAAATATTTCTATTTTGCATGGTCCAATCATTGATCCCGGAATTTCTACAATAAATTAGAAAGGTAGCTAGCTAGTATAGTTCCCTATCCACGAGTCTGCCATTGTACTGGAATAATTGTACTGGAATATAGGACGAATACCCTGAACGGGTAGAAGTATAAAGAATAGGTAAGATTGAAAATACTTTCTTTATTCTTTATACACGAAGAAACATTCTGATTTGATTGATATCAGGAGATCAAATGAGTTCTTCATTCGTTCATTGAATGATAAATGACTACAAGTGAAGGAGATACGCGATTTAAATAATGGAAGATCCAATATTTCACAATTGTATCTAGAATAACTGGAAAAGTGGAAACAAGACCGGATATAATTTGATCGTTATGAGCCAATCCAAAATCGTTGTAGACCGAACCAATCATAAGTTCCCAACCATGGGTCGAATGAAATCCGATCCATAAATCAGTAACTAAAAGAATCGAAAAAGCTTTTATTGTGTCACTCAAGTTATAGAGGAATTCCTGAACCCAAGAATTAAGAATGACAAGTTCTTCATTACCCAGAATAAAATAACCACTTAGAATAGCGAAACAGATTATATTTGTCGAGAAATTAAAAATGATATGGAGATGATACTCATTGTGTGTTTTGACTAATTGTATCGTTTCCTTGTGTATTCCTATACGAAGCTTTTGTATATGTGTTTCCGGGTATTCCTTTATAATTTCGTCCAACAGGAATAGTTCTTCTAATTCTATGAATCTTTCTAGAACATTTTTCTCTTGAATATCATTTAAGAAAGTTTCAGATTGCCGGGTATTCCACCAATTAATAACCCAAGGTTCCAGACTTTTATTAAATGAGAGAGAGACCCACCAGGGCAAAAATACTATGGATACAATATATGGGAGGGAAGTCAATGCTTTCTTTTTTTTTTCATTTTTTTATTTTATCTGTGAATTGTTAATGAATCTGCTTCATTCGTCGATTCTATCTGATACTGATATTTCTCTGAACACGAATTCTATAACAAGGTATCGAACCTATGAATCTATTCCCATTTTTGTGTAAAAATGGAGTCCTTAGATCTAGAAAAAATATAGAAATAGAATAAGGGTCCTTTTCAGATGAAAAAAAAAAATAAGCAAATATGATTCCCAGAGATATCTCAATTGGGTAAATTCCAACTAATTTCATCTTCATTTGTTCTTGTCGATGAATACTCGAAAAACCCACTTGAAGTAACGAATATTATTCAGATTTCGAGACGAAAAAACTCCTTCTCGGATCAATTAATTATTTCGAAATGTTTCACCGCCCAACCAGAGCCCAGGAATAACGTAACGTATCAATTCAAGATCTTGAGTCTAAAAAGATGAATTCTGTATTACGAAATAAATGTTCGGATATGTTTGATGAATGCATACTTATTAGACTTTTTACTAGTATAAATTGGGCTCCATACGCATACAAAAAATGGTTTTTGGTATACAAAAAATTGCTTTTTATTATAGTTTAGTTGTTACATATGGGCTCCCCTGCTTTTTTTTTATTCTATGTGGGTTGCCCCGCCAACGGAAGGGGGAAATAAAATCTAATATGTTTTGCTCGAATGAGCCTTATCTTATGAAGAAACTTCAATTGTATTAAAAAGGGAATTAACAAGTTCCTTCCCTCATACTGAGAAAACATTAAATTAATGCTTCAGTTCATTTCAAAATACTTCAATTGGTACGCGCAAGAAATAGGCTAATTCGGCAGCCTTTTGTTCAATTTCTCGCGGAGTCAGATTCTCATCAGTGCCAGTCAAGGGAATGGCTCCTTGGCCTCTGATTTCCATATAAAGGACACGACGAGGATAAAGACCCCCTTTAACCTCCATTCTGATGGATTGGATATCTCTCATAAGGAAACGAAGGAAAATGCGACGATTTATTCCGGGAAATCCCCAACGAAAAATACAAACTATTCCTTCTTTTCTATCAAATCGGTCATAACCACTACCTACATTCCACGCAATTGTACACCACAAATAGGAGCTAATGAATAGACCCGCGATCCCATAGAAAGACATCACGATCCCTTGTGGAAAAAAAATGATTTGCTGAGATGGAAATACGGATATCAGATTCCTACCAAGATAACTGGAAGTTCCAACCACTAAGAATCCTAATGAACCTAAAAAAAGGATACAGGCCCAACAAAAATTACTTGTTTTTCGAGACCCCGTTATAAGTTCTATCCAGATATGTTCTGATCGCCAATTCATACTATACTTATACTATACTATACTAGATCTAGTTGTATTCGATTGGAATTGAGAGAATAACCCAAATGAATTTTACTTTACTTTTCTTGACCCCGAAGTAACTCTCATCAACTAGCACTATTTTGACGGGAACTATTAGGAGATATTGGTTAGATACATTTACTTTCCATTTAAAATATTCGCCGATCCATTTTTAACCAGCTATACCCGCATATAATATGCATGCATTTATGCAGATATCATGTATCCGTATGCATATCAGTCTTTCATTTGTGTTCGGAAAGAGCCACATATCGTACCATATTACACTAAATAAATATCTGTATTATGATCCAGTGTTGAAATAAATTGATGAGATTTGGTCCCATCGAATCTAGACAATCTTATTTTTTTGGACATGAAGAGATAAAGAAGCCATTGCAATTGCCGGAAATACTAGGCCCACTAAAGGCACAAAAATAGAGGGTAAGTTGAGATCTGTCATAGAATGGGTGCCCCAATTTAATATTTGTACCTATTATAAAGATATCTTATGATAAGTATATCTATTATAAATAATATTAAGTAGTTAATAAGTGCAAGGAATGTAGAACTGAATTAAGTGTACCTATTCATCTTTCTACATAAATATGTATGATAATTCACTTTAATTTAATATAATATAAGAAATTTTTTATTCTTCTTCTCCTATCCTTTTTTTCTTCTTTATATTTTTATAATAAGGGGTTTTTATTAAAGAGTTTATTATGAGTTCGCGACTTTCACTAATCCGATCCAACAAAACAAACGGTGACTCGATTCTATAATAAAAAGGGGGGGTTCTCGGTAGATATAGAAATCATTTCTTTTCTTTCTATTCTATTCTATATGTCCTCTATATTTCTTATATAATCTTATATAAGATTATATAAGATTATATAAGAAATTATAAATAAGATATATTATTGTCTATATTAATATTGTCTGTCTATATTAAAATTAAATTAATACGTAAGAAAGCCGGATAAAATTCTTTTTATTTTCTTTCTGTCTTTCCTTCTTCTTAAGTTTTTTTTATTACGATGAACTAAATAGAAATACTCGTTCGCTACAAATAATTGAATCGAGTGCTATACTTTAATTTTTTTAATTTTGATTCAGAGGAAAGAAACCGTGGAGCTGAAATAACTCACTCAGAACACCCTTTAAAGGATTACGTGGTACGATTGGGTCGAATAAGCCCTTATGGAATAAATACTCAGCCGCTTGTGAACCGTCGGGTACTGTTTTATTCAATGTTTGTTCAATTACTCTTTTACCCGCAAATGCAATGTAGGCATTTGGTTCAGCAATAATGACATCTCCCAACATACCAAAACTGGCTGTTACTCCACCGGTTGTAGGAGATGTAAGGATTGATACATAGAATAACTTTTTATTTGATTGATAATCATATAAAGCAGAAGATATTTTAGCCATTTGCATCAAGCTCAAACTTCCTTCTTGCATGCGTGCTCCCCCAGAAGCACACACAATAATGACAGGTAAAGATCGATTAGTAGCATACTCGATCAAACGGGTGATTTTCTCGCCGACTACGGATCCCATACTACCTCCCATGAACTGAAAATCCATAACCCCAATTGCTATCGGAATACCATTTAGTTGACCTATGCCTGTTTGAACAGCTTCAGTTAAACCTGTCTTTCTTTGATAAGAATCGATACGATCCTTATAAGGTTCTTCCTCTGAATGAAATTCAATAGGGTCCATAGAGACCATATCTTCATCCATAGGATCCCAAGTGCCCGGATCAATCGAAAGTTCGATTCTATCTGAACTACTCATTTTCAAATGATATCCACACTGTTCACAAATATTCATTTTTGACCTAAAAAATTTTTTATAATTTAATCCATAACAATTTTCGCATTGAACCCATAAATGTCTGTATTTTTTATTTATATCGAAATCATTAGACCTTCCTATTATATTGAAATCGCTGCCATTACCATTACTACTAGTTTTTATATTAGAATTCCCGCTTTCACTACGACTTACACTTTCAGTACAAATGAAACTATAAATATAACTGTTACTGTAATTGTCGGTACCGCCTGAAATAGAACTATTAATACTGACTTCAAAACGAAGATAACTATCAATGCAACTATTAATGTGATTATTCCAACTAGATTGAGTATCATACATGTAATGATAATAGTAGTGATTCTTACTCTTAGACTCACTATTCAAATAACTAGAAAAAAAACTTTCTAGTTCACTCAGAAAAGAACTATCATTGTCAATCTCAAAAATCCGATTTTCAATATCAAAATATACAGAATAACTGTCACCATTACTATCCCTAACTAAAAAAGTGTCATCAGAGATTAAACTCCAAATATTCCCGATATCCAATAAATAATCAACATTACTGAAAGTATAACTGCCGCTATTACTCCAACTAGGAGTGTTTTTACCCGTATCATTTATAATGGGTTCTTCACTTCCACTGGTATTTCCAATAGTATCAGAACTATCCATTGATTTACTTAGCCCACACCTATGTTCTAACTTTTCGTTAAACAACATCGAATTGAACCACCAT